CAGGGATATTTGGAGTTTGATCTCTGATGACACTTTTTTAGTTAGGGATAGTAATGGTGACAGTTTTTCTGTATGTTTTGATATTGAAAATCTGATTTTTGAGATTGACAATGATAGTTCTTTTCTGAGTGAACTAGAAAGTTTTTTTTCTAGTTATTTAAATAGTGGGTCTAAGAGAAACAATCACTACTATTATCATTACATATATGATACTCAATCTAGTTGGAATAATCACATTAATAGTTGCATTGATAATTATCTTCGTTTTGAAGTCAGTATTAATAGTTCCATTTCGGGTGGTACCGACAATTACAGTGACGGTTACATTTATAGTTTCATTTGTACTGAAAATGTAACTGGTAGTGAAAGTGGGAGTTCTGGTATAAGAACTAGTAAAAATGGCAGTGATTTCAATATAAGAAGAAGATCTAATGATTTCGGTAGAAATAAAAAATACAGACATTTATGGGTTCAATGCGAAAATTGTTATGGATTAAATTATAAAAAATTTTTTAGGTCAAAAATGAATATTTGTGAACAGTGTGGATATCATTTGAAAATGAGCAGTTCAGATAGAATCGAACTTTCGATTGATCCGGGGACTTGGGATCCTATGGATGAAGATATGGTCTCTATGGACCCCATTGAATTTCATTCAGAGGGGGAACCCTATAGAGATCGTATCGATTCTTATCAAAGACAGGCAGGTTTAACTGAAGCTGTTCAAACAGGCATAGGTCAACTAAATGGTATTCCCATAGCAATTGGAGTTATGGATTTTAAGTTCATGGGAGGTAGTATGGGATCCGTAGTAGGCGAGAAAATCACCCGTTTGATCGAGTATGCTACTAATCGATCTTTACCTGTCATTATTGTGTGTGCTTCTGGAGGAGCGCGTATGCAAGAAGGAAGTTTGAGTTTGATGCAAATGGCTAAAATATCTTCCGCTTCATATAATTATCAATCAAATAAAAAATTTTTCTATGTATCAATCCTTACATCTCCTACAACCGGTGGAGTAACAGCCAGTTTTGGTATGTTGGGAGATGTCATTGTTGCTGAACCTAATGCCTACGTTGCATTTGCGGGTAAAAGAGTAATTGAACAAACATTGAATAAGACAGTACCCGATGGTTTACAAGCGGCTGAGTATTTATTCCATAAAGGCTTATTTGACCCAATTGTACCACGTAATCCTTTAAAAGGTGTTCTGAGTGACTTATTTCAGCTCCACAGTTTCTTTCCCTTGAATCAAAATTCAAAAAATTAATAAAGTATAGCACTAAATTCAGTTATTTGTAGCGAACAAGTATTTAGTTCATCGTAATCAAAAAAAAACTAAAAAGAATGGTGTTTTCTTTGATGACATAAGTTCTACTTGTAATAAGAGTTAGAAGTTTCGGGTAATTACTTTTTATTTTTTCCTCCAGATCTATTTTTTTATCCTACCTCTATTCATGATTAGTAATCATGAACCTTCTATCAACAGGATAAAAAAGTGAATTTTTCCCTCCGAGGAATTAGAATTAGGGAAAATAAAAAAAAATTATCTGGCCTTCTTACGTATTAATATAGACAATAAAAAAAAATATCGAAATCAAAATAAAAAGAAATAAATATAAAATAGAGAATAGAAGTTATTTCTATATCTATCGATAACCCCAATTTTTTTTTTATTTTACTATGAATCCCCGTTTGTTGGATGGATCGAATTAGTTAGAGTTGCAAACTCCTAATAAAATCTATTATTTTCATAATAAACTCCTTATTAGATTAGAAAGATAGAAAGAAATAAGGATGGGAGAAGAATAATAAAATGTATTAATAAAGCGAATTATCATACATATTCGTGTAGAAAGATGAATAGGTACACTTATTTTATTTAGTTCTACATTCCTTGTACTTATTAACTACTTATAAATATTAATTAATAATATATTAATAATATAATTAATAATATATTATAATATAATATATTATAAATATAATATATAATATAAATATAATATCATAAAGTATATGATATATACTATACATTTTATGATATATACTTAGGATAGATATACTTATCATATCATAAGATATCTTTCTCTTTCTAATAGATAGAAATATTAAATCGAGGCACCCATTCTATGACAGATCTCAACTTACCCTCTATTTTTGTGCCTTTAGTGGGCCTAGTATTTCCGGCAATTGCAATGGCTTCTTTATCTCTTCATGTCCAAAAAAATAAGATTGTCTAGATCCGATGGGACCAAATCTCATCAATTTATTTCAACACTGGATCATAATACAGATATTTATTTAGTGTAATATGGTACAATATGTGACTCTTTACGAACACAAATGAAAGAACTGTTATGCATGCGGATACATGATATCCGCATAAATGCATGTATATGCAGGTATAACTGGTTAAATTAAAAATGGATCGGCGAATATTTTATTTAAATGGAAAGTCAATGTATCTAACAAATTACTTCTAACGGTTTACATCAGAATAGTGCTAGTTAATGAAAGTTACTTCGGGATCAAGAAAGTAAAATTCATTTGGGTTATTCTCTCAATTCCAATCGAATGTAACTGGATCTAGTAGAGTATGAATTGGCGATCAGAACATATATGGATAGAACTTATAATGGGGTCTCGAAAAACAAGTAATTTTTTCTGGGCCTGTATCCTTTTTTTAGGTTCACTAGGATTCTTAGTGGTTGGAACTTCCAGTTATCTTGGTAGGAATCTGATATCCGTATTTCCATCTCAGCAAATTCTTTTTTTTCCACAAGGGATCGTGATGTCTTTCTATGGGATCGCAGGTCTATTCATTAGCTCCTATTTGTGGTGCACAATTTCATGGAATGTAGGTAGTGGTTATGACCGATTCGATAGAAAAGAAGGAATAGTGTGTATTTTTCGTTGGGGATTTCCTGGAATAAATCGTCGCATCTTCCTTCGCTTACTTATGAGAGATATCCAATCCATCAGAATGGAGGTTAAAGAGGGTCTTTATCCTCGTCGTGTCCTTTATATGGAAATCAGAGGCCAAGGAGCCATTCCCTTGACTCGTACTGATGAGTATTTTACTCCACGAGAAATTGAACAAAAAGCTGCCGAATTGGCCTATTTCTTGCGCGTACCAATTGAAGTATTTTGAAATGAACTGAAGAAAAAATTGACAAAAAAAAACTTGCTAATTTCCTTTTTAATACAACCGTCGACTCTATCTGATATTTCTCTGAAGTACGAGTTCCATAAAAAGGTATTGAACCCATGGATCTATTTCCTATTTTTGTCTAATAATTTAGATCTCGGATCTAGAAGGAAAGGAATATAGAAATAGAATAAGGGTCCTTTTAGGATAAAAATGAAAAAAAAAAAGAAAGCCGGGGTCTCCCTCCCATATATTTTATCCATAATATTTTTGCCCTGGTGGGTCTCTCTCTCATTTAATAAATGTCTGGAACCTTGGGTTACTAATTGGTGGAATACCGGGAAATCCGAAACTCTTTTGAATGATATTCAAGAGAAAAACGTTCTAGAAAGATTCATAGAATTGGAAGAACTATTCCTCTTGGATGAAATGATAAAGGAGTACCCGGAGACGCATATACAAAAACTTCGTATAGGAATACACAAGGAAACGATACAATTGGTCAAAACACACAATGAATATCATCTCCATATCATTTTGGATTTCTCGACAAATATAATTTGTTTCGCTATTCTAAGTGGTTATTTTATTCTGGGTAATGAAGAACTTGTCATTCTTAATTCTTGGATTCAGGAATTCCTCTATAACTTAAGTGACACAATAAAAGCTTTTTTGATTCTTTTAGTTACTGATTTATGGATCGGATTTCATTCGACCCATGGTTGGGAACTAATGATTGGTTCGGTCTACAACGATTTTGGATTGGTTCATAACGATCAAATTATATCTAGTCTTGTTTCCACTTTTCCAGTTATTCTAGATACAATTGTGAAATATTGGATCTTCTATTATTTAAATCGTGTATCTCCTTCACTTGTAGTCATTTATCATTCAATGAATGAATGAAGAACTCATTTGATCTCCTGATATCAATCAAATCAGAATCTTTCTTCGTATATAAAGAAAGCATTTTCAATCTTACTTAATTCTTTATACTTCTAGTTCTTCAAGGTATTCGTCCTATATTCCAGTACAATTATCCCAGTACAATGACAGACAGACTCGTGTATAGGGAACTATACTAGCTACCTATCTAATTTATTGTAGAAATTCCGGGATCAATGATTGGACATGCAAAATAGAAATACTTTTTCTTGGGTAAAGGAACAGATGACTCAATCGATTTCTATATCGATCATGATATATGTAATAACTCGGGCATCTATTTCAAATGCATATCCCATTTTTGCGCAGCAGGGTTATGAAAACCCACGAGAAGCAACTGGACGAATTGTATGTGCCAATTGCCATTTAGCTAATAAGCCCGTGGATATTGAAGTTCCGCAAGCCGTGCTTCCTGATACTGTATTTGAAGCAGTTGTTCGAATCCCTTATGATATGCAACTGAAACAAGTTCTTGCTAATGGTAAAAAGGGGGCTTTGAATGTAGGGGCTGTTCTTATTTTACCCGAGGGATTCGAATTAGCCCCCCCCGATCGTATTTCTCCCGAGGTGAGAGAAAAGATGGGAAATCTGTCTTTTCAGAGTTATCGTCCCAATAAAAGAAATATTCTTGTGATAGGGCCCGTTCCCGGTCAGAAATATAGTGAAATCGCCTTTCCCATTCTTTCCCCCGACCCTGCTACGAGGAAAGACGTTCACTTCTTAAAATATCCCATATATGTAGGCGGGAACAGAGGAAGGGGTCAGATTTATCCTGATGGAAGCAAGAGTAACAATACAGTCTATAATGCTACATCAGCAGGTATAGTAAGCAGAATAGTACGTAAAGAAAAAGGAGGATATGAAATAACCATAGTTGATGCATCGGATGGACATCAAGTGGTTG